TTCAAGTACAAATTGCAGGGCGTATCGACGGAAAAGAAATTGCACGTGTCGAATGGATCAGAGAAGGAAGGGTTCCTCTACAAACCATTCGAGCTAAAATTGATTACTGTTCCTATACAGTTCGAACTATTTATGGGGTATTAGGCATCAAAATTTGGATATTTATAGAAGAGGAATAATAGTCCTTTACTTGACTTATCTTTAGTTCTATTCTATCCATCCAGTAATAGAACAAAAAATGACAAATTCTTTCATTCTTTTTCTCTTAACTCAAAAAAAAAAATGAACAATTCTATAAGATTGAATAAAAATTCGATTAATCATTTGATATAATTGCTATGCTTAGTGTGTGACTCGTTGGTTTTTTTAGGATTAGTATTAAAAAAAAAAAGGACCAGCCCATAGTATGAACTAATAACTATTATAGAACTAATAACTAACTCATCGTTTCGCATTATCTGGATATAAAAAACCGGTCGAGATATGATATATTGATCATATCAATGTAGCAACTGAAATATTTTTTGCATAAACAAACAACAAAAAATAAAAACGAATCTGATTCTGAGTTGTAAAGAAAAAAAGTATGCGGATAAATGGAAGGATGAGAGAAAGAGAGAAAAAAAATATCAATGATATATGATTCCAATATGTAAGGTCTATGATTCATCTCATAACGGGAAATTTAATAAAGCATTAATATGGATCGGTCCATAATTATACAAATCTGTTCATAGAAAAAGAATAAAGAGCCCTGAGCCAATAAAGACTGAGAGGATTGACTCAAGAACAAATCCAATTTAGTTAGGGGCTCCGTTGTAAAATTCAGACCTAACCATTAACCGAGAAGCGATGGGAACGATAGAACCTGTGAATACATAAGATTCCATTGAAAACGAATCTTAATGATTCATTGGGTAGGATGGCGGAACGAACCAGAAACCTATTCATTTATTCTGAAAGGTCATGTCATAGACTAATCCTATAACTGAATATTGAAAGAGTAAATATCCGCCCGCGAAAATTTTGATTTTATTGGATTTCTAAATTTTAGCCGATCCGATATGATAATAAAAAGCAAAACAAAATAAAGATTCGTTATAACCTCATAACAAAATTACTTTGATCTATACTATTATCTTTAAATGTATCTCTAAATAAAAATTCTCTATAGATCGAATCCATGTTTAGTTATATATCAAAACAAGATATGGAAATTTCTAATAGATTAGATGAAATTTCAAAAAATCTCATGAGTCGGTATATTTTTTCAGTATATTATTCATTAAATACATAGATTTTTTAATCGTTTCAGTCGCGAGGAGCTGGATGAGAAGAAACTCTCATGTCCAGTTCTGTAGTAGAGATGGAATTGATAAACAACCATCAACTATAACCCCAAAAGAACTAGATTCCGTAAACACCATAGAGGAAGAATGAAAGGAATATCTTATCGAGGTAATCGTATTTGCTTCGGTAGATATGCTCTTCAAGCACTTGAACCCGCTTGGATCACATCTCGACAAATAGAAGCAGGTCGACGAGCAATGACACGAAATGCCCGCCGCGGTGGAAAAATATGGGTACGTATATTTCCAGACAAACCAGTTACAGTAAGACCTACAGAAACGCGTATGGGTTCGGGGAAAGGATCTCCCGAATATTGGGTAGCTGTCGTTAAACCCGGTAGAATACTTTATGAAATGAGCGGAGTAGCAGAAAATATAGCCAGAAGGGCTGTTTCAATAGCGGCATCAAAAATGCCTATACGAACCCAATTCATTATTTCGGGATAGGAATGTAGAAACAAAAGAAAAGTTTTTTTGGATGAAAAAAAAAACAACAATTGCAGGTTTCCTTTTTTGTTTTGAACAAACAACATTTCTTTTTTTTTTTACTTCGCCCTTTGTGTTGATTGAAAAAACAGATAAACAAAATGATTCAACCCCAAAGCCATTTGAATGTAGCGGATAACAGCGGAGCCCGAGAATTAATGTGTATTCGAATTATAGGAGCTAGTAATCGACGATATGCTCATATTGGTGATGTTATTGTTGCTGTAATCAAGGAAGCAGTACCAAATACACCTCTACAACGATCAGAAGTGATCAGAGCTGTAATTGTACGTACTTGTAAAGAACTCAAACGTGAGAACGGTATGATCATACGATATGATGACAATGCTGCGGTTGTTATTGATCAAGAAGGAAATCCAAAAGGAACTCGAATTTTTGGCGCGATCGCCCGGGAATTGAGACAGTTAAATTTCACTAAAATAGTTTCATTAGCACCCGAAGTATTATAAGATTAGACCATAACATAATTAATATAGTTATAGTATTTAACTGAGTATTTAACTGAAATCAATTAAGGTTATTTAGTAAATTGAGATTTATTATTATATTATTATTAGTAGATTGGTTGGGTTTCACGTATATGCCTTTAATAATTCATAACTACAAAATAAAGAAAAAAAAAAAAAAAAGAAAAAGAGCATGTT